GGAAGTGAATCTTCCCTAGATACGTTTATTCCAGTTAATTCTGAATCTATATTTAATATAATATACGGATCGTGCTGAATAAATTTAAGCAAAAAAAAAAAAAAAGATGAAATCATTCCAATTCCAATGGACTTCAACAAATAAAAAACTTATTCTTAGGTAAATCAATTTCGAAATGTTTTTGTATAATGACCAATATCTGTTTTACATCTTCTATGCGAAAATGTTCAATTTTCATAAGATCTTCTTGACTCTTATTCAAAAGGTCTAATAATGTATGTATATTGGACCTTTTGAGGCAATTATAGGTCCTCGAAGGCAATTCTAATTGGTCAATAAAAAAACATTTCAATTCGATTTCTTTTTTTTTTCTTAGTTTATCCAATCCATCATGAAAAGTGAAAAAGGGTAAAGTAACCCTATTTTGATTGTCCTCTACATTTTTATCTTGTTCTTCTGCATGTAGAAACGGAATAAATAAATCAATCAAATTACGGGAGGCTTCGTAAAGTGCTTCTTTAGGAGTTAAACTTCCATTCGTCCATATTTCGAGAAAAAGTATCTCTTGTTTTTCATTCCCATTACTATACGAATGAATACTATGATTTGCATTTCGAACAGGCATGAATACAGCATTTATTGGATAACTTCCTTCTTCAGCGTTATTTGGTGTTTTCATACGATATCCTCGATTACTCTCTATTTGTAATCCAATACAAAAATCAATTGGTTCCGTCAGGCTAGCTATATGTTGTGTAGTATCAACGATTTCCACAGAAGGTGGTGAGATGATGTCTTGAGCAGTTACATATCCAGGACCCTTGACGCAAATAGATGCGTCGCGAGTTCCATACAGATTACTTTTCAATACAATTTCTTTCAAATTCATTAAAATTTCATGTACGGATTCTTCAATACCTTCTATGGTAGAATATTCATGTGGTATCTTTTCAGATTTTGCGCGTGTAATACATGTTCCTTCTATTTCGCCAAGCAAAGCCCTTCGCATCGCAATGCCTATTGTATCAGCTTGACCTTTCATAAGCGGAGACAGAATAAAACGTCCATAATAAAAACGCTTACTGTCTTCTCTTGATTCAACACACTTCCACTGTAGTGTCCGAGTAGATACTGCTACTTCTTCTCGAAACATAGTCATATTATTTGATCCGATCATTTAATCATTTCTTTCTCTTGAAATTCGTTCAATTCTCAATTCTTATTTCTATATACGCCTTTTTTTAGGAGGCCTACACCCATTATGTGGCATAGGGGTTACGTCTCTGACAAAACTTAATAGTATACCACTTCTACGAATGGCTCGTAGTGCTGCATCTCTTCCAAGACCAGGACCCTTTATCATAACTTCTGCTCGTTGCATACCCTGATCTACTACTGTACGAATAGCGTTTGCGGCTGCGGTTTGGGCAGCAAACGGCGTCCCTCTTCTTGTGCCCTTGAAGCCGCAAGTACCGGCGGAGGACCAAGAAACAACCCGACCCCGTATATCTGTGATTGTTACAATGGTATTGTTGAAACTTGCTTGAACATGAATAACCCCTTTTGGTATTCGACGTCCAGTCTTACGTGAACTAATGCGCCCACTCCTACGTGAGCCAATTCTTGTTATGGTTTTTGTCATATTTTATCATCTCCTAAATATGAGTCAGAAATATACGTATATTTTATTTTCATGTCAAAATGTGTCCTTTATTTGTTTGTGTATTGAGTCCTTTGGAGAGTTTCTTTTAATAAAAAATTTATCCCTGTCTCTGTTTATGCCTCGGGTTGAAACAAATTACTATAATTCGTCCCCGCCTGCGGATCAGTCGACATTTTTCACAAATTTTACGAACGGACGCCCTAATTTTCATATTTGTTTCTCCTTAATTTTATTTTCATTTTGAATCTACTCCTTCGAAGAAAAGAAAATAAGTCTCTTGAAATTTTTAACCTCCGATTGTATCCGAACGAGAAGAATGTTGAAAAGTCACTACGAACCCGAAACATACCATTGGAAAGTGATTCAGTAATTAAACCTTCATGAATCCATTTTTGTTCTTTCATTCCAGGTAACCCCTTTAATTATCAACTCATGGAGTAGGAGTGATATTAGACAACCCTTCCTCTTTTTTCAAAAAAAAAATAGGAAGTTTTCCTACGGATGCAATTCGTAGATCATAAAGATCACCATATATATAACAAAATTTCTCCCCCGATTCCTTCTAGTCGAGCCTCTCGGTCTGTCATTATACCTCGAGAAGTCGAAAGAATTACAATACCCATTCCTCCTAAAATCCTAGGAATTCGTTGATGGTTGGAATAGATTCGTAGGCCGGGTCGGCTGATACGTTTTAAAACAGTTCTATATGGCCCTTTTCTATTCCTTCTATGTCGCAGAGTTGAAACCAAGAAATATTTCTTGCTTACTCGATGTTTTCTCACATTTTCGATAAAGCCTTCGCGTAGAAGTATTTTAACAATGTTTTCAGTGATATTTGTAGATGCTATTCGAACCGTTCCTTTTTTATCCATGTCAGCATTTCGTATAGAAGTTATTATTTCGGCAATAGTGTCCCTACCCATGATGAACTATAATTATTGGTGCCTCCGGGTTTTTATATAATCAGCATGCTCTACTCTTTTTTTTTCATGAATTATTAAAGGTATATGCGTGAGAAACAATCTACTAATGCATTCTACTAATTAATGGAATCTAATTCAGTTCAGATATCTTACTATGAACCTCCCTTTTTTTATGTTTTATTATGTTTTCATCTATTAGTATTTATTTAGAATCTATTTATAATACCTCAGGAGCTAATGAGACTATTTTAGTAAAATTCAACTGTCTCAATTCCCGAGCGATCGCACCAAAAACTCGAGTTCCTTTTGGATTTCCTTCTTGATCAATGACAACTGCTGCATTGTCATCATATTGTATTATCATACCATTGTCACGTTTGAGTTCTTTACATGTACGTACAATTACAGCTCTGATCACTTCTGATCTTTGTAGAGGCATATTGGGAACTGCTTCTTTGATTACAGCAACAATAACGTCACCAATATGAGCATATCGGCGATTACTAGCTCCTATGATTCGAATACACATTAATTCTCTAGCCCCGCTGTTGTCCGCTACATTTAAATAGGTCTGAGGTTGAATCATATCATTCTTATTATTTTTCTCTTTTTTCTTTCAATGCTAACTAACTAAAGGGCGAAGAAAAAAAGAAGAAAGATTGTTTGTCCAGAAATAAAAAAACTGCGGTTTTTTCATCACAAGGCCCCTTTCCTTTCGTTCCATATCCCTATCCCGCAATAACGAATTGAGTTCGTATAGGCATTTTGGACGCAGCTATAGAAATAGCTTCTCTGGCTACAATTTCTGATACTCCACCCATTTCATAAAGTATTCGACCCGGTTTAACGACGGATACCCAATATTCGGGAGATCCTTTCCCCGAACCCATACGTGTTTCGGTAGGCCTTACTGTAACAGGTTTGTCTGGAAATATACGTACCCATATTTTTCCACCACGACGCGCATATCGTGCCATGGCTCGTCGCCCCGCTTCTATTTGTCTAGATGTGATCCAAGCGGGTTCAAGTGCCTGAAGGGCGTATCCGCCGAAACAAATTCGATTGCCTCGATAAGATATTCCCTTCATTCTTCCTCTATGTTGTTTACGAAATCTGGTTCTTTTGGGGTTATAGTTGATGGTTGTTTCTCAATGCCATCTCTACTGCAGAACTGGACATGAGAGTTTCTTCTCATCCAGCTCCTCGCGAATGAAACGATTAAATAATATTGTATATATTTTGAATTGAATGAATAATGAATCATGGAATTTTTTGAGATATAATCTGTCACGTACACGTAGGAATAAAATAAAATGATAAATTCCATTTTATAATTAATGAATCTTCATTTATTTTTACCTTTATTTTATTTATTTTTATTGAATTGCCCAAAACTTAGCAATCCAGTAAGGCTTTCGCGGGCGAATATTTGCTCTTTCAACATCCCTTTCATTCGTAGGGGCGTTCCATGACCTATCAGAATAAATGAATTGGTTCTTGGCTCGTTCCGCCATCCCACCCAATGAATCATTAGGATTCGTTTTCAAGGGAATCTTCCTCAGTCACAGGTTCTGTCGTTCCCATCGCTTCTCGATTAATGACTAGGCCCGAACTCTGCAATGGAGCTCCTAATAAAATTTGTTCCTGAATCAATCTTCTCAGTCTTTATTGACTCGGCGCTCTTTATTCTTTTTTATTTTTCGTATAAATTGTATTCATATTCATCGAATCTAATTATTAATTATGGACGAATACATTAATGCTTTATTACATTGCCTTTTATAAGATAGTTCATAGACCATACATATTGGAATCATATATCATTGCTATTCTTTTTCTTTCTTTCTCTCACCCCTCCATTTATCCATATCCCTTTGTTTTTGCTTCACAACCTTATAGATTGATTTTTCTTTTATGTAAAAAAAAATGCTTCAGTTGCTACAACAATATGATCAATACATCATATAGCGACTGGTTCCTTGGATCCAGATAATACGAAGCAATGAGCTGGTTATTAGTTATATAGTTATTAGTTCATACTAGGGGATGGCCCTTTGTTTTTTAATCCTAACCTAACTCTAAATAAAAAACCAACGAGTCACACACTAAGCATAGCAATTATATGGAGATGGAGTCAATCGAATTGTTATTCAACCCTATAGAATTAAGAATTCGAAAAAATTCTCATTTTTTTGATTGAACGGAAAAAAATGAACGAGTTTGTGATTTTTTATTCAATTGCCGGATGGATGGAACAGAAAGACAACGAAAGGCCCATTATTCCTCGTCTGCAAATATCCAAATTTTGATTCCTAATGCCCCATAGATAGTTCGAACTGTATAGGAACAATAATCAATTTTGGCTCGAATGGTTTGTAGGGGAACCCTACCTTCTCTGATCCATTCGACACGTG